CGGAGCAAACCGATAAGACCACCAAAGAATAAATTGCTGCACCAATCGACGAGAAGATGGTCAGACTCATCACTTGAGACTTTATCCACAGGGATTGGGTCCAAGAAGAGAGACTGTGCTCTATGTCTACCTCAGTGACAACTGGGCTATCATCCCCCCGTCTTGTTTTCGGCTTTGCTTCTCTCTTTACCTTTGTCGATGTTGGCTGAGATCTGCGCCATTAGGTTCATTTTCGACTCGTGTAATGACATAAGGGATTTACGTTTGGGTCGTGTGCAGTCTGCTTTTGCTTTAGTCCTTGCCTTTTCTTCTCTCCTCAATGAATATGTCTTGAAGCCTCGCTCCCTTCCCTTGTTCCGTGAGGGAAACCAAGTCGTTAGTAGAATAAGAGCCCGTGGGTCAATCATTCAGTACTGGATGGATACCCTTTGCCCCTAGTCGGCGTAGGAATCAATCAAGGGATCCCACCTTGACGCTTGGGTTTCAATGCCGCTGGAATCCGCTTCAAGGTAAGTTGTCGAAGACCGGGCTTCCACATACATGGAGTTGAGGTTCGAAAAACCGATCTAACCTTTTTATAGGTTGTTGAGAAGAAGAGTTCCCCCTGTCGTAACGACGAAGCGCGAGATAGGCTCATTTAGCGTGATTGGTCACAGGCAACAAGCTCCTTGCTTCCCCGCCGACGTCCCTTCCTTGCCAACCCACCCACGGCCCTTTCAACACAACCTAAACCTACCGAAACAAGATAAATTTCCGAGATCAGGAAAGCGGTGAATACAGTTAGTGAAGCTAGACCGGGAAGTGGGGTATCTCTGGAGAAGAGGTCGACCTTAAGTTCTAGCTTAGATAGCTTAGACTGAAGAGTTGTTGCTTTCTGAAAGAGTCATTTTCTCGTTATTAGAGAGAAGCAGAAGCCAACGAAAGGAGCATGCTGGGTTGGCATTACTAATCTCTGTGATACTAAGTTCAAATAGAAATGCCATAAAGCGCGAACCTAGCTTCTGTGTAGCGCCTATGCGAAGCAAGCCTACACTGGTCTGGGAATCGGCATTGGTTGGGCATGGCATTAGATGTTGAAGGGGCCTAAGCGTTGCCTTGAATGAAATGGAAATGCTTTACTCTGCGGTTTAGGAAGAGAAAAGCACTGTTTAGCTTTGTTAGCTTAGATTTGAGATGAAATGGGAAAAAGTCCTAATCAAAGGCAAAAGGCGCCATCTCTTTCATATTGGCAAGCCAAAGAAGAGAGAAAGCCTAGCCCTGTAAGCAAGCCTGCTTCACCTTCACTTCCTTCCCTACCTGATTCTTAGTCTGGTCTAAAGGTAGCCAGTGACTCGAGGGGAGAAGGAATAGTCTATGAAAGAGATAGTCTTAGTACACCCGAAGGAAAAGGGAAAGCTTTCTTTTCTACGCTACTTTATTTTCTTCTCTTACGATATTGTTAGTTAGAGAGAAAGATCCTTCCATGGCCAGAGACAGGAGACAGGCATTCCTACTATCGTTGAAGTGTGTGACTGGCTTGATTGAGTGATTGACCGGAATGCTACTATTTATAAAACAGTCTGGCTTGACTCTAGAAAGCATACCATGCTTACTGAATGTATACATACAGACAAAGAAAGCAAACAATTGGTATTGCATTTGATCTCGCTATGCTAGGCTAGCGTGGTTAAGAACGCGCTTAAAGCTACAAAGCAAAGAAGGAAAGGATCGCAAGTACGCCTCTAATAGAGAAAGACCTCGATAGGACAGTAAGAAGTCGGTGGGGAAGGGGCTTTGCTGTGAAAGAGTGAAACAACATTCCTGATATTGGAAAAGGCGGCTGAAAGCAACCATTGATTTCAAGCTCTACCGTGATAAAGCAGACGATTACAGGATGAAGCTAGGTTGGATAGAGTAGGAATGATACGATTCTGAAGAAGCCCTTTCTAGGGATTTTTGTGGTTCTTTCTTGTCCAAATCCTCAGTATGGAACTGAGGCTGGCTGTAGTTCCTTTTCATTTTGAAAAGTATGTTGAAGACCAGATGGCCTAACGCCAACACACTTATATGTCACAGCACGGGTAGAAAGAAAAAATGACATTGACCAAAAACAAGGACAGGACGGAATCACCGACCCGATCGAAATGTCACGTATGGTACTGCCGAGCCAGCTCCCGTAAGAGCTAATTCGGATAGTGAGGGAAGAAAGAAAGATAGGAGTGGCTGTAATTCGAAAACGGCAAACAGTGCTTACTCATTAAGCAGTCCTCGGTAAAAGAAGGGTCCCGGCTGGAAAAAACAGATCAAGATGGGAGCATCTCACTCAGCAGTGGGGCATGATCTTACCAAGCGCTTAGTCCGTACCTTTCTCACTCATGCTTCACACAAAATCGAGATGAAAAAAAGAAAACAGTAATATTGCTACACGGCTATTTAACTCACTAGATTCAACTCCTCCCTAGGGAAGGAAAGCTGCTAGGAAAAGAAAACAAAAGCTAGCGAAGAAACCATTCATTCACTACCCAGTTAACGGACTCAGTAGCTACTGCTACCTCAAACACTGACTGGACTGCTAACAACACGGCTAGCTACAAAGCTACAATCGAAAAGGCGGCATATCAACGGCGCGGCACACGAAAGAAAGATCACATTCCCTTGCTGCAACGAAAGATCTTAACTTAACTCACCATACTGACTCAACGGAAACGAAGAATCGCTTCGCTCAATCGGCCTAGGTACGAAAAGACTTCAAGCCGTCACGTAAATCCTTTCATTCAGCTCTAAGCGAGAAGTCGGAGAATAGTGTGTTATATCGGAAAAGAGTATGTTATTAGGTAACTAGGGAGGATTTTTTTTTTTCTTTCTCTCAAACACTGTGGTTTAAGCCTGATAATGGAACGGCCCGCCGGGCCGCTATGAATGAATATTACGTCAATAGAGTAAGTAGTTCTTTCTTTCCGTTGTGCCCTTAACACGAAGCTAGGTCAGCCATGCGAACGCTTGTGAGTGCATTTGGGACCGTTGTCGCTGGAGATTGCACTTAGTGCTAGGCTTCCGCTGCTGGCCCGGGCAGTCCTTTCTTTAGTTAGATAATATCGCAACCTAGCTCAGCCGTCTGAGTCCTTTCAGGCTCACATACCATCAACCCAATTGAGATTGGTTTACTAACATTCTGCCGACGGAGGTAAGCTCGACGCGAGAGATGTTTGAAACTATAGTTTTCACCCTAGTCTTGTGACGAGTGTTGCCTTTGCTCTCAGAAAGCAGCTCAAACTAAGCTCTAGATAGACAGGCTTCACACAACGAAAATCGAAATGAATTCAAAAGACAGGACACAGTCGGTAGGGGGACAGCCCGGCATTGAGACAGATGGGAGTGATTGCGCCATGAGCGCGGTCTCGCTTGTTGCGGAATAGGCCGGCCATTTGTTACCATGATAAGAAATTCAGTGGTGCAGTTCTCAATCATCCCACTTATGAGAAAGAGCTCTAGGCATTGGTGCAGTGCGTGGAAAAGTGGAAAGATGACTTAGTGAGCGAGGAAAGGATTGTGCATAATTCTCATCGGCCAACTGCAGCCTTCCAAACTACAGCAATCACGAAAGGCCCGTTGGATGGGATTGTTGCAGCAGTTCCATCTGATTAGTTGGTGTGGTAAAGGTGCTCAACACGAAGATAGCTGATATTTTATCCCGTCCTCCAGTTGCTACAGCTGGTCTTATCTCGCACAATAGCCCTTTGGTGCTTTAGGGTGTTGAGGAAGAGTACGCCGGCCGGACTTCAAGGGCATATACAGAGGGTTGAGTCGGGGCAATGAAATTCTTAAGATACGAACGGGAAAGATGTGCAGCACAGAAGTAGCTGCTATCGAATGCCCTGCTATTCTTTTCGACAAGGGCAATAAGACGTCGAAGGTTTGAAGGAAGAATCCGCAATGCTTTGACATTCCTTTTCAAATAGGTTGTGCCCAATTAGTCCAATACTACAGATAGTCACGAGCACAGAAGAAGAAGATGGAATCGAATAAAGTTTGATTTGAATTGCTATTGAATTTCATTTCCTGCTAGCCAAATCGTACTAATGCAATTCATTCGCCCTACTATCCTACAGAGCAATTCAAACTCTTAGTCAGACGTTGGCTAGGGCGACTCATTCTATTCTCTCTGAGGTCAGGTAGGTGAAGCGTCTAGCTTAGGGGGGGCGCGTCGAATCGATGAAAGGCTTTGGTGATTCTCCAATTTAGGAATCTGAAGATAGAAAATCACAATGATTCAAATTAAAAACTTTACTTCAATAGTCTCATATCCATGCTGCCCCGACTCTAAACTCAATGTTTGTTAACTAAGCGGGACATTCCAAAACTCTTTCCTATCAAACCCCTTTTTCGTTCCCTTGTACAGCCCTTACCAGGCAGTTTTCATTATGTGTTCTTTGCAGTGTCTAGGGGAGTGAGTTCAGCCAATGCGTACAAATAGACAGACCAGGTTCATCCTTTTATGTTGAGGTCAGTGCAAGTCTGTCTATGATGTTGAGTCGCGGAACCTCTGCAAAGAAAATGCACGGGGTCTTATTTTATTTATATTATAGAAATAAATGAGATAATGAGATTCGGAAGAATAAATGTATTCTTTCCCAGCCATCTCATGTCAGGAATAAAACCATGTGTTGGTTGCGGGGCTGAATAATGAGCACTCGCCCTAAACGAATGTTGCAAGGAGAGGGACCGCGGTGTTAATCCCTCTGCAACGCAGGAAAGCATTTGAGAGTTCCTGGGGTTTTTTCGGTTCCCTTTCGCCCGATCCCCGTCTCATTCTCGGAACAACTGTTTTCACCTTCCTATGATACGCAAGAGGAGCAAATATCACGGTCTTCGAGACAGGATCAACCATGCTCTCGTCCTTCATTCACAAGTGCCTACTTCTATCCAGCTTTTTTCCTACACGGAAAGAGGTTATATTCCTCCCTTTCTGGTTAATAGATGGCAGAACCCCTCGTATTAAGCTTTTTCTGGTTTGGATGTATCCGCTAATGCGTCTTTAGATGCCTCTGCAGATTCAGGTGCTCCAGTTGCTTTTTTTCCATTTGAAACTTCTGTTCAAGATTCCTTACCTGTGGAACTATCACAAGTCTATTCCTTTGATTCGGCGGATGAAAGAGCTTCTCACACACAAACTGGATTTTGGACTTCAGAGGCGCACCACTTATGCTGCAACGAGGAATGGCGTATTATAAGTCCCTGTCTCACTGGTTTCAATGGACTAGAAACAAACTTCCTTCTTTGCGCTTCGCACCTCAGAAGGAGGAATCAGTCTCGGATTCAATGCTTCTACTCAACTACTTGGGTAAAGAGTGTGAGTAAGCCAGTACACCAATACCAATTCAGTAATCCAGGAAAGTTTGACTGGGAGCAAAAAAGGAAGCCGGTTTACTTTGAAGTAGAGGAGGGGCTTTTTCTTTCTATTTTCCCGAAATAGCTCAGGTTCAAAGCTTTTAAGCTTCAGTCTTGGCCAGTCCGTTCCCGGGTAAAAGGTATGAACGAAGAGTTCTAACTAGAAGATGAGGCTTCTAGTAGAGTAAGCGCAGACGAGCGGGCACCGGTCTTTATGGGTTGGGCTCTTGCCTACCCCAGCTCTATCCATAGCGTAAGTAGGGGAATAAGCCGATCAGCGACCTGAAGGAGAAGATTCACCAACTTCCCTTGTGATTTATCCTTCACAATAAACATATGGTATTGGAGAGCCCTTCTCCCTTAATGAGTTATTTCCACTTATTAGTGCTGGGAAACGGCCTTTCAAGAGAAATTTCGAGATTGATTGCCCACCGAAAGTTCCCTCTAAAAGGCTATCGGGTTGTCATCGACGTTGACAAAACAGCGGAGGCAGCTTTAGTTTAAAGCTGAGCTCGGCTTTCTTCCTTTATCGAGGGCTGCTAGAATGCCTTTGCACTGTCAGCCGATGGATGTGGAGCAAGTGTCTTGATTTTGCACCCATGTGAATGGAACTGGCGGGTGCCAGTTCAAGCTCTGTCGGATCTCTTTGTTGATCCTTTGTTTGATGGATCCCGGGCGTCGGCATTTACTCGTTATGTTCTCTCCTAATCAGGAATCATGGGCTCTAGGACCGATGCAAAAAAGTGGAATTGCCGATTCAGGAGGTTTTTTTAGCCTTCTTCTTGCTCGGTTTCAAAGGACATGCATAGCATACTCTTTCTTTGACCCTGAATAGCTCTCGACGCCCTAAGCCCTAAAGGAAGCCGAAGAAAGTAATTGCGTAAAGAAAGGCGCCCGGACTTTTTTTTTCTACACAGTTCACCATCTCAGATAGTTCATTTCGAACATCCGTATGAGAAATAGTATACGAATAAAGATCTTCTTTTTTGAAAAGTTCTGTTAGGTTCTTAGTAGCGGTCTCTATCTATGCCAATCTAGAAATGCTATACCATATGCTTAAGCACTGCATTTGTGAAAAGAAGAGCTAGAGCGGTCGTACCAATTAACAATGCCATTCGTTGAATGGATTTGCATTTAGGAAGACCCGGAGAAGCTGAACAACTTTCCACGGGTTCTTCAGTTATCCCACTCACACTATCCAATCCGAACTCACTCTTGCGTTCTCTCTCTCTCCTCCCTAATACATAGTTCCGTCTAGGGGGCCTAACACCATGGCAATAAGCAGGAAGTTGGCCTAATCTCTCGCCCAGCCTTCGCCTTCTTCAGTGGCCCACCCTTTCTATCTCCTCGATCAGCAATTGCCAGCGCTCTCTGGGCAAGGTAGGGGGATCCCTTCGAAGCGACAGCTCCATTATTTTGAGATCTATGGCCAAGAGTTGTTCGGCCGATGCTGCATCTCCTTGCAACCTTTCCCAGGATGACCTATGGAATGAGCTGGGGGAGCCCCTGATGCCCGAACAAGAGCGTAAAGAGGAACTTTGAAACCGCCTCTTGCTTCACTTCATTGGAAAATTCGAAACTTCCCAGGCTCAACACCAGTTTGAGGAAATCCTCACGGAGATCGAGTTGAAGATCGAAACCGCTCTCCGTGAGGATGGATACCCCCAGGAAAGTCTCTTGGCGAAGCGACATGAGATACGGACCTACAGTCTTTAGTCTTTACCCGCGAGAAAGTTGACTGTCAACGAGGACATAGAAACAATATTTGTCCGAATTGCAAGGGGGATATACGACAGAGTACGCCTTAGTTGCGGGTAAAGAAAGCGATTGAGAGCCAGAATAGTTGTTCATATTGGTGTTTCCTTTCTTCCTTTTTCTTTCTCGAGAAAAGGTCCCATCCTTCAATATCATGATTGGGTCGACCAGGCCAGATCATGAGTGAATAGAAAATCAAAAACGTACATAGCTGTTACAGCTGAAATACTTGGCATAATTCTACCACTTCTACTAGGAGTAGCCTTTTTAGTGCTAGCTGAACGTAAAGTAATGGCTTTTGTACAACGTCGAAAGGGTCCTGATGTAGTGGGATCGTTCGGATTGTTACAACCTCTAGCAGATGGTTCGAAATTGATTATAAAAGAACCTATTTCACCAAGTAGTGCTAATTTCTCCCTTTTTAGAATGGCTCCAGTGGCTACATTTATGTTAAGTCTGGTCGCTCGGGCCGTTGTACCTTTTGATTATGGTATGGTATTGTCAGATCCGAACATAGGGCTACTTTATTTGTTTGCCATATCTTCGCTAGGTGTTTATGGAATTATTACAGCTGGTCGGTCTAGTAATTAGGGGGGCGGCCGTTCGGTCGCCTATGATACTCGGACCAATAGGTCAAAAATGGGTTTGTGCCGGAGGTGTTGAACGATCTACTCTACACAGGTGTGGGCTTACAGGGCTAGGGCTCATAAACCCTTTCTTTCATTCATCAATAGGGCCCTGGTCGGTCACTTTTCCGGGCCGGGATCGAGAAGTGGAAGTCATAAAAAAGAGATCTTTCTCTGAGCACCTCAGATCAAGAGGAAGGGTAGCCTGTCAAACTGGCCTACGAGGACCCCGCTATTCCTGATCAAGGAATAGGGGAAGGCCTTTCTAACAATAACACTATTTTCTTTTTGAATATCTATATAGTCTTTTAAATATATATGGTTGAGTTGATTCGCTGTCTTTTAACCGGCTGTTCTTCTTTGTCAACGCGACTAAGGCAACCGGTTAGGGAGCGCCTACTTGACTTATGAAAGAGTTTGAGAATGAGTTTTTCTCAAAGGAAAAGGCCCTACAACCTTTCGCAAGCCTTTGTCATTGTCAGTCAACGTTGTAGGGCCTGAGGCACCCTTGGAATCCGTAAATCTGAAGAGCATGCCGCAACAAAAGGATGGTCCCCTATGCATTTCATTCTTTCCGGAAGGGAAAAAAGAGTACCTCCCATCATGGTGAACCTCCCCTTGTGATCGGGATGAGGTAGATGCCCCCCCGCCGGGGGGCGGATCGAATCGGAGTCTCCTTAGGTAGCCACCGACCTACAGTTATCCTTAAACTTCCGTGCTTGGTGGAGAAGAAGCGAACAAAGGTACGCTCGTTTGCTGTCTTGTTCTCTGCCGCGAACTGGGATCGCTCGCCAGCTAGGTCAGATTGGAGCAACATTTTTTGAGAACAGATTACCCATCTTCGGGGAAAAGGGGCGGAACGACCTCTCGATCTACTTACTGCAGCCCAGGAAGAAAAACGTCGGTCGTCTAGGCGTTACCTCTTGCTCCGATCTCCCCTACGCCTAGCACGTTGTCTGGGCCAAGAGCCATAGTTAGTTGCTGTTTCCATTTTTTTTTGTTTTCTCGTTGTTGATACCGGCAAGACCCAGCCACAGATGATGTCTGCTGGTTGGTAGTGAGAGGACTACTAGTACCTGCATACCCTAAAGGGGGCGCTGATGAAAAAAAATTATTTTTTCTTTCTTGTTCTCCCTTAGCAGCGGGAAAGGAGTCTATCTATCTGCCTAGCTTTGGTAGATTTCCTCCAACGCAATCCACAGAAATTCCACGAATCCCTTGGTGGAGAAGTCCGACGACTCAGCAGCAGTGCGGAATTGACTTTCTCGTCCGGTGGATCTGATCTAACGTTAGGGGTCAATACATACCAAAAGGTTCGAAGAAGGAAGGCGCATAAGAGTATATAACCAACCCACCCTTCTGTAACACCTATTCTCACATTAGTGAAGCGGGTAGATGCATAAGGGAAGTGCACGTTTGTGAAACCTTAGTCGGGATGCATAGGGGAGTAAACCTACGAGCACAGAAGAGCGTGGTCCCGCTGCCCCTCTCTAAGTAAAGGTAAAGTCTCTCCTTCAGCTAGAATGGTTGGAAATTGAAAGAAGCGGAGAAGAAGAGCTTAACGCAGCTCGACCCTCGGGCTCGGGAAGTACGGTCAGATTCATAGGACCGAGACTATCTCAGCTCATATCGGCCGTTTTAAGCCAGCGAACACTTTTCCTAAGCCTAAGATCCGTTCATAGCCACATTTCTTCTTTGATTCATCATCAAAGTGACTTTCCCCGGGAAGGCAAAGAATGAATGGGAGAAGGAAGGGCCTAGGTCGGTGCTGGAAAGGCAGAAGTTTGGAAGGATTGGCATGATAAAGAGTGCATTAGAATACCCTTTCTTTTTATTGTTTATGCACGGGAAAGAGAATGAACTAGATACACCAAGGGAATTGCATGAAAGAAAGAAAGCCTTAAAGAGGACAAGGAAAGAGAGAAGAAACCCACGTCTTTTGGTTGAATTTCTATCTTTCACTCTTATGCCACTCTCCGCGTCAACTTTTTATGTATGATTGTTGGGGGCGTTGCATTTCATTTGAGTTTCCGAGTTAGGCATTCGGAAATTAGCCTTCGGGAAGGAGAATGGAAAAGATCTATTCACATGCCGATGCCGCCAGCTAGCCGTCCGCTAAAAGTAGCATTCACACAAGTATATTACGGGATTATTCCTTGGCCAAGCTATCCCAAAGATCTGGAGATCTTGACTGGGAATAAAGATTGGATTTTCTTTGTTGTTTCATCAGTTCCTTCCCCTTCCTATGAAGT